CCGGAACATTCCGTTAGGAAGTGATTCAGTAATTAAACCTTCATGAACCCATTTTTGTTCTTTCATTCCAGGTAAAACCCCCTTGAAGTATCAACTAATGGAGGAGTAGTGATATTAGATAACCCGTCCTTTCTATTTTTTTTTTTACAAATAGGAAAGTTCAGATCTAATTCGGATAGTAGAAGGATTACCATATATAACACAAGATTTCTCCGCCGATTCTTTCTAATCGAGCCTCTCGGTCTGTCATTATACCTCGAGAAGTAGAAATAATTATAATCCCTATACCGCCTAAAATTCTAGGAATTATTCGATAATTAGAATAGATTCGTAGACCGGGTCGACTAATCCGTTTTAAATTTAAAATAGTTTTAGATGGTCCTTTCCTATTACTTCTATGTTGTAGGGTTAAAACCAAAAAATCTTTGTTGTTTTCCCGATGTTTTCTCACGTTTTCTATAAAACCTTCTCGTACAAGTATTTTTACAATGCTTTCAGTGATGTTAGTAGATGATATGCGAACCATTCCTTTTCTATGCATGTCAGCATTTCGTATAGAGGTTATTATGTCAGCAATAGTGTCCCTACCCATAATGAATTAAAATTATTGGTTCCTCAAAATTTGGATATAATAAACATGATCTTTTATGAATTTTAATTATTAAAGTGAAAGGTATATACGTGAGACACAATCTATTAATTAAAATGACCCTTAAGATTAATTAACCTATTTCATTCAAATACTCTATTGTAACTCTATCTGATGGTCTTATCTTATAATACTTCAGGAGCTAATGAAACTATTTTAGTAAAATTTAACTGTCTCAATTCCCGGGCGATCGCACCAAAAACGCGAGTTCCTTTTGGATTTCCTTCTTGATCAATGACAACTGCAGCATTGTCATCATATCGTATTATCATACCATTATCGCGTTTGAGTTCGTTACAAGTACGTACAATTACAGCTCTGATGACTTCTGATCTTTTTAGAGGCATATTTGGTACTGCTTCTTTGATCACAGCAACAATAACATCACCAATATGACCATATCGGCGATTACTAGCTCCTAGGATTCGAATACACATCAATTCTCGGGCCCCGCTGTTGTCCGCTACATTCAAATAGGTTTGGGGTTGAATCATATCGTTTTTTTATCTGTTCTTTCAATGCAAAAGAAAAGGGGCTAAGTAAGAAAAAAAAAGAAATGTTCTTTGTCAAAAAAAAAAGAAACCTGCAATTGCGTTTTTATTCCAAGACTTCATTTCTTGTGGTTATACATTATCTATCACGAAATAATGAATTGAGTTCGTATAGGTAGTTTGGACGCTGCTATCGAAATAGCCTTTCTTGCTATATTTTCGGCTACTCCACCCATTTCATAAAGTATTCTACCGGGTTTAACAACAGCTACCCAATATTCGGGCGATCCTTTACCTGACCCCATACGTGTTTCCGCGGGTCTTACTGTAACGGGTTTATCTGGAAATATACGTACCCATATTTTTCCACCACGGCGGGCATTTCGTGTCATTGCTCGCCGCCCTGCTTCTATTTGTCTCGATGTGATCCAAGCGGGTTCAAGTGCCTGAAGAGCATATCGACCGAAACAAATATTAGTTCCTCGATACGATACTCCCTTCATTCTTCCTCTATGTTGTTTACGGAATCTGGTTCTTTTGGGGTTATAGTTGATGGTTGTTTCGCAATTCCAATTCCATCTCTACTACAGAACTGGACATGAGAGTTTCTTCTCATCCAGCTCCTCACGAATGAAAGGATTGAAAAAATTTTTATACATGTATTTCATCTATTTAATGAATAATACGCTGAACTCTTTGATATTTCATCTAATCTATTCGAAAGTTATCGATTTTGTTTGGATATAGAACTAAACATAAATTTAACGTTATATATTATAACGAATCTTTATTTCTTTTTTTCCTTTGTTTTTTTATCGTATTTGATCACCAAAAATTATAGCAATCAAATAAAATAAAGCTTTCGCGGGCGAATATTTACTCTTTTAATTTAATATAATTTATAATTAAAATAGTTTTTTAATATTTAATATATAATTCAGTTGTAGGGTTAGCCCCATGATCGCTCAGAATAAATGAAATTGTTCTCCAGTTTGTTCCGCCATCCCACCTGATGAATCATTAGAATTCATTTTCAATAGAATCTTCTGCATTCACAGGTTCCGTCGTTCCCATCGCTTCTCGATTAATGCTTAGGTCTGAATTCTACAATGGAGCCTCTCATTAAATTTGTTCTTGAGTCAACCCTTTCAGTCTTTATTGGCTCGAGGCTCTTGATTTTTTTGTTCTATAGAACATATTCATCTCCTTCTGTATGAATACGAGTATTGATGCTTTATTACATTGTCTTTTATGAGATGTTTTATAGACCCTACATATATTTTTTGATATTGGAATTATATCATTGATATTCTTTTTCTCTCTTTCTCTCACCTTTCCAGTTATTCACATCTTTTTTATA